AGAATTTCAAGAATTTAGTATTCAAGTCAATTATGCATTACATTAATTTGATTCATTCAATTTTTTTTTATTAAAATAAAAATTATTTTTCGAATTTTATAAGAATTTTAGAATATTAAAGATTCTAACGATTAAAGTAAAAGCGGGTAGCGGGAATCGAACCCGCATCGTTAGCTTGGAAGGCTAGGGGTTATAGTCGACGTTGATTCATCATTTTTAACGTCTCTAATTCAAAACTGAACGTGAAACTTTGGTTTCATTCGGCTCCTTTATGGAAGATGGATAAATTCCCAGATTCAGACATGAACGAAATAAAAGAATCCGACCCATAACGTCTATGTCAGCTTTGCTGTCTGAATCTATTCAGAACAACCCGCTTTCTAGACGATCCCTATAGAAAATAAGAGGGTTATATTTTAACAATCTTTCTAGTTACTTCGTTCTCTACTTCTATTTAAAAGAATCCTTAGGAAAAGCGTTTTGTTTCCACCGAGCTAAAACAATTTTTCGATGTCTTTAGTAAACCAAAGACATTGTTTAATAGCTGTTTTGCTTCAATTTCCCCTATATAAATTTTCAATTATATAAATTGAAAATTGAAGATTTAGTTACGATTAGAAATACACTTTTTATCTTTATCCATGGGTCCTTTACTCATACTCATTCAATTGGAAGTATTGATCCAATAAAAAAAATTATGTTTCGTAATCTCATAATCCAATTTTTCAATTTAAAATTGATTCTTGGATACAAATCACGAGAATGTATATTCTTCCTCGAATTTTTCATTGAGAGGTAAAGGATTCAATCCTTTTAAGAACTAAAGTTTTTGTTCGGAATGAATATATGAATATTAATCAAACCGAAAGACCCTTTAACTATATAGGGGGTTATAGAACGAATCACACTTTTACCACTAAACTATACCCGCTACAATCCGATTATTGTATATAAATGGACCTTTTGTCGACCCTAATCAAAAGTAACATAAAAGATCAGAAAAAAATCATGAAAACTAGAGCGTTTACGTGTTGTATCAGAGGACCTAATGAGATTAGGGAAAGAGGATTCATTTAATTTAAATAACTAAATACCAAGTGTTTTTTTGCCCGAGGTTTTTGACCTATACGTCTCGAACTTAAGCCATAACACAAAAATGGATTGTGTCAAGAAACGACAGTTCCCTTATTTATTATTAAAACTGGAATAAAAGGACTAACTAAGAAAGAAACGGCACTTTGATTCGATATCATTTGATTCTATATCATAGAAATTGAATTTCTTTTTTTTTTCAAAATTCAAAAATTTTTTTATTTATGATTCGTTGGAACAAAAGGGCGGGCCCGGCCTCGTCAGTACTTAGCCGGGCCGTGAAACTAAAAAGCCCCTTCGGACGAAATCACGAAAAAAAAAGTCTATACTATAACGGGCGTTTTCAAGCCTTATTTTTTATAATGTAACATAGTATTATCCTTTTTCAATTGGGAGGAGAGATGGCTGAGTGGACTAAAGCGTCGGATTGCTAATCCGTTGTACGAGTTTTTCGTACCGAGGGTTCGAATCCCTCTCTTTCCGTTTTTGTTGATGACTTGGTATTTTATTTCGAATTTATCGCGAGCTCTTTTTTTATTTAATTAGTTTGATTTAATTAGATAGTTAAATAATTATTAGATAGTTAAATAATTAGATAGTTAAAAATGAATACTTAAAGAAGTTTAAAGATGTGGAATAGAAAAAATCTTACTAATAACAGTTTAAAATCAAGCAAAGAAAACAAAAACCTTATCCTTTATTCTTCACGTCCAGGATTACGTCCTGGATCATTAGACAGGAATCCGAAGATAAAGAGAGAAACAAAGAATATCACTACCGTGTAAACAAATAGTTTGAGAGTAAGCATTACACAATCTCCAAGATTTTTTTTAGGAAAAAAGAGAATAGATTCTTCACTTTTATACCGCATACCCTACCTTTTTATTTTGACACCAAGAAATGCAGTGGGGTGATCCGGATTTGTCGCGGTTGTACAATACTTTCAATATTTGAATTGAGAGTGTAAGACTTATCTGATCTTATCAATTCTATGCATTTTTTTTTCAAATAAATCATGAATTTATCTGGAACTTTATTAAAAATATCATCGAAAACTTACAGCAGCTTGCCAAACAAAGGCTAAGAGAAAAAAGAACAGAGGTATTACTGGCATAATATCTACAATTGGATTCAAAAAAGCGTAGGCTTCAGGCAATTTGGCGACGAAAAAATTACTGGAAAAAAGAGCAGAATTAAGGTAGATATAGATTAAACTAAATATATTAAGCATAACAAAAATTTTATTTTGGGGATAATTGTATTTATTTTGATTGAGTTATTAATAAATTGAGTTTTTATTATTATAAATATGTTATTATTGATAGAAGAAAAAAATTAATAAAAAGAAAATAAGATAGACCAAAAAACTTTCTTTGATTTGAACTCACCCAATCAAAAATCCTTCTATATCTCAAATAAAAAGAGAATAGAATAAATCATACTTTCGTACAATATCTTAATTGAATTATATGTAATGATCAATAAATTCAGTTTAATTCTATGTCTACGTGTATAAAAATTCTAGTAATCTATTTTATAAATAATCGATATTTAGACTGGAGTTGACGAATAACCCGTACCAATATTAGTGTTTATTAGTGTCTAATAGAAAAAAATGGGGCGTGGCCAAGTGGTAAGGCAACGGGTTTTGGTCCCGCTATTCGGAGGTTCGAATCCTTCCGTCCCAGATCATACCCCGTCTATGATTATTATTAATATAATGTGATCATTATATTAATATAAATTATAAATTGCCTTTTCGAACAGTCTTTTGTATTAAGAATAGAATATTGGTATAGAATGTGATTAGTATTTTTTTTTTTAATAATCTGCGGAATCGTATCTTTTTTATAAATTTAATCGAGTTCAAATAACACGCATATGAAATAGGAAATTAAATGCATTTGCGATTCGTTAAGGTTAAGTTAAATAGTACCTAATTTGACAAATTTTACAGTATAAATCTTAAAAAATAACAACATAAATTTTCAATCTTCCCTTACATCAGTGTTTTTTTATCTATCTTTTTTTACTCACAGATGGTTTAATCCAATATAATATGGATTTCTCTCTCTCTTACTGATGATAAAAAACGAAAGGTCCTTGCTGGAAAACTATATGTTATGCAAAATACAAATAATCCTATCGGATAGGTAATTTTTCAATCAATTAAATCTTTGTAACGAACTCTTATGAGTTCTTGGTACTTGAAGACGTGTGAAATTGTTGAATTTATCCTATCACTATTACGTTACTTGAAGATACAGATTCAAAAGAACTTGTTTATTCGTGTTATATTAGTTATAATTAGTTAACTAATTATAGTTTTATAAAAAAGATATTCTATATTTTTAAATATCGAATGATATAAATAAAAAATTTAGAAAAAAAAATTATATTTTATTTTATAGAATTTCCAATATTAAATTCTATTAATCGAATTAAATAGGGTTAAATAGATTGCTATGTACCGACCGAACCAATGATTATTCATGATTCCATAATTGAATCAATTACATATGGGTTCCAAACCGAAGGAATGTTATGGTAAAACTTCGTTTAAAACGATGTGGTAGAAAGCAACGTGCGACTTGAAGGACATGATCCGCTGTGGAGTCTTACATCCACCATTTTTTTATATATTATTATAGGAATGAAAGTGCTCTTGGCTCGACATCATTTGTTCTGTTCCGCTGTAACCCTCTTTTTTTTGGGGGGGGGTGATGTAATATAGTACAGGATGGAGCTCGGGTAGAAAGATTTTTTTTTCAGGGGCAAGAATCTAGGGTTAGTATCAATCAATAAATTGGAACAACTTCGTAAGTATATTTTCGATACATAAACCTAAAAGGTCTTATTCGAGAAAATTTAAAATTCAAAAGGAAGGTGTATTACGCAGGAATCAACCATTCGTATGATTCTTTGACAGAAAGAAATCACAAAAAATGATATGTTGCTGCCGTTTTGAAAGGATTTAAAGATCACCGAAGTAATGTCTAAACCCAATGATTTAAGGTAAAGATCCTGGAACAAGTAAATACCTTTTTCAATTGTCTTAATAACTAGATCAGAATGAAGAATCGAAATAGATTATAAAAAGAGACATACAATAAAAGGGTTAGAGACCACTCAATAAATGAAATATCTAAAAGGGTTCTCTTTTGAGTTATTTCAGAGTTATCCAACTTGAGTTATGAGGGTGCAAATACGATTAATTTTATTTTTTATTGGATAAGAATAACAAAAAAAGTACTTAAATCTATAGTCTAATTAATTTGATTATTTTATGAATATATTTGATATTGTAATTCAATACTTCAATACATAGACATAATTTCTAATTTTCTCGAGCCGTACGAGGGGAAAACTTCTTATACGTTTCTAGGGGGGGTATTATTCATCTATCCCAATGAGCCATTTATCGAATTGTTGCAATTGATGTTCGATCCCGACGAGAGGGAAGAGATCTTCGTAAAGTGGGTTTTTATGATCCGATAAAGAATCAAATCTATTTAAATGTTCCCGCTATTCTAGATTTCCTTGAAAAAGGCGCTCAACCTACAGGAACTGTTCATGATATTTCAAAAAAGGCGGGGGTTTTTACGGAACTTCGCCTTAATCAACAAACAAAATAAAATTAATGAAAAAAAATATAAATTAAAGAGGGTGTGGGTGACTTGTATATAGCTTTGTATAACCTTTTCTTTGCTAGTTCCTCTTTTGTTCTATTCATATCATACTTCCGTTTAGTATTGTATTGTTACTTTTAGTATTGTTACTATAGAATGGTGTCGTTTATTTATAACGACAAAAAACGGATTTCTATTTTGTTGATATAATAATGGATCCAATAAGATTAAATCGAAATAAAATAGTATAGAAAAATATCAAGTGAATAAATAAGAAATGATGTAGAAGTAGTTGGGTCTATAGACATAAAAATTTGCATTACCGTCAATGGGGTGATTTTCGTTGGAACTCTATGAACAAAAAAAAACAAAGGATCAAACCTGTTTATTTTAGTTATTGAATAAACCTCATTTTTTTCTACTTCTCCCCCGTCTTCCTTAATTTAGTCTTCCACCTATATTATATATAGTGCCAATCCAACACAAGTCCTTAGTTTTTTTCTATTTCAAATTAAATTAGATTAATTTTGATTGATTGAAATCATAATTGTTAGTTCGATTTAGAATTTTTTTTATCTTTTGTATGTTTTTCTCAATATTCATATTGACAACAGTGTATCAAATAAATATAATCCGATCGTGGATAAATGGATCCATTTATCCCTGTTCCATAGATTTTATTTCATTCAAATAATGGGTTCTTGGATTTTATGTCATACAAGAAGTCTTTTTTGATTAAGATATAAATAAATAAAACTCGATATATACTAATTAATGGATAATATAAGAGACAATAGGCGGTCTATAAATATTTGAAAATCTTTGACTTTAATCCCTATTTTATCTTTTATCTGATAATTTTTTGTATTTTCGTCGTATTTGTTCATTTTTATTATGTTCAGAGTGGATTAGAATTTTTTTTTCTTTTTTTTTATTTTTTATTTGATTGCGTTGTGCCATTCAATTTCGTTATTTATTGGGATTTTGATTGTATCTACACATTCTAATTCGTTTTTGGGGGTTGCTAACTCAATGGTAGAGTACTCGGCTTTTAAGTGCGGCTAGCATCTTTTACACATTTGTATGAAGCAACAGATTCGTCCATACCATCGGTAGAGTTTGTAAGACCACGACTGATCCTGAAAGGAATGAATGGAAAAAGCAGCATGTCGTAGCAATGGATAATTCTGAGAATATTTCATTCTTACTGAATAGGTTCCAAATCTTATTTCAATTGTTTAAATTCGTGGTGTCTAACAATTTTTAAAAAAGAATCTTTGGGAGGTCGAGTGAATAAATGGGTAAAGCCTTACTATAAGGTTACAATTATAGGGAAATAAAAAGTAACGAGCTTCTGTTCTTCATTTTTGAATGATTACCCCATCTAATTAGACGTTAAAAATATATTAGTGCTTAATGCGGGAAAGGCTTTTCTGATGAGTGGATTAGAAATTTATTATGAGTCCTAACTATTAGCTATTCCCCTTTATGGGGTAGAGATAAATGTGTAGAAGAAGGCAGTATATTGATAAAGATATTTTTTTTTAATCAAAAGAGCGATTGGATTGAAAAAATAAAGGACTTCTGACTATCTTGTTATCCTATAAATGAACATAAGGGGCTAGAGAGTCCGTTAATGAGTTTGACTTGTTTCCAAGGTATCTAGTTTTTTCTTACTATAAATACCTTGTTTTGACTGTATCGTACTATGTATCGTTTGATAACCCAATAAATTACCTATTTCGTTTCTGGTTCAAATCTAAATTAAAATGGAAGAATTTCAAGGATATTTAGAATTAGATATATCTCAGCAACATGACTTCCTATACCCACTTATCTTTCGGGAGTATATTTATGCACTTGCTCATGATCGTGGTTTAAATGGATCCGTTTTGTTGGATCATGTAGGTTATGACAAAAAATCTAGTTTACTAATTATAAAACGTTTAATTACTCGAATGTATCAACAGAATCATTTTATTATTTCCGTTAATGATTCTAATCAAAATAGATTTTTGGGGTACAACAAAAATTTGTATTCTCAAATGATATCGGAGGGATTTGCAGTCATTGTAGAAATTCCGTTTTCTCTAAGATTAGTATCTTCCTTAAAGGAGACGGAAATCGTAAAATCTTATAATTTACGATCAATTCATTCAATATTTCCTTTTTTAGAAGACAAATTCCCACATTTAAATTATGCATCAGATGTACTAATACCCTACCCCATTCATCTGGAAATCTTGGTTCAAAACCTTCGCTACTGCGTGAAAGATCCCTCTTCTTTGCATTTATTACGGCTCTTTCTTCACGAGTATTATAATTGGAATAGTTTTTTTACTCCAAAAAAATCTATTTTTGCAAAAAGTAATCCAAGATTATTCTTGCTCCTATATAATTCTTATGTATGTGAATCCGAATCCATTTTACTTTTTCTCCGTAACCAATCTAATCATTTACGATTAACCTCTTCTGGTATCTTTTTTGAGCGAATATGCTTTTATGAAAAAATAAAATATCCTGTTGAAGAGGTCTTTGCTAACGATTTTCCGGCCAACTTATGGTTCTTCAAGGATCCTTTTATGCAGTATGTTAGATATAGAGGAAAATCTATTCTGGCATCAAAAGAGACTTCTCTTCTAATGAATAAGTGGAAATCTTATCTTGTCAATTTTTGGCAATGTAATTTTTATGTATGGTCTCAACCAGGAAGAATCCATATAAACCAATTATCCAAGCATTCCCTTGATTTTTTGGGTTATCTTTCAAGCATACGACC